GTATTTTGTTTTGTTATTATTTTGGACCCCCTTTGAAAAAACTCCAAAAAACAATTATAAAATGGAGTTTTCGAGTTCTAAAAAGTTTCAAAGAAAGAACCAAATTTTTGTTTCTAAAGGTCCAAAAAGAACCAAAAAAATTGAGAGAGGATTCGAGTGAAATAAAAAAAGATTCTATAATCAATAATCAGATTATTCATGAATCATCCATTCAAACCCGATCTATGGATTGGACAAATTATTCACTGACAGAAAGAAAAATGAAAGATCTGACTGATAGAACAAGCACAATCAGAAATCAAATAGAAAGAATTACAAAAGACAAGAAAAATGGATTTCAAACTCTAAAGAGAAATATTAGTCCTAACAAAACAAGTTATGGTGCTCAAAAATTAGCATCACTAAAAAATATTTTTCAGATATTAAAAAGAAGAAATGATCGATTAATCCGTAAATCACATTATTTTCGAAAATGGATCGTGGAAAGGATATACACGGATATCCTTCTAGAGAGCTTTCCATATATCATTAATCGTCTTACTAATAGTCTTTATAGGCCCATGATCATTATAAAACTTTTTCGTAAATTAAAAAAAAAATCTTTTTTTGATACAAAAGAGAAAAAGATAATTGAGCGTATTTCAACTATACAAAAAAAACTTTCACCTTCTCGTATTCGTCATAAGATTCAGACGAAGTCGGAGGTTTCTTTTAAATTATCCCTCGTGTCACAGGCCTATGTATTTTACAAATTATCACAAACCCAGGTTATTAACTTGTATAAGTTAAGATCTGTCTTTCAATATGACGGAGCATCTTTATTTCTTAAGAATGAAATAAAAGATTATTTTCGAAGACAAGGAATAATTTCTTCCGAATTAAAGCATAAGAAACTTCAGAATTCTGGAATGAATCAATGGAAAAATTGGTTAAAGAGTCATTATCCATACGATTTATCTGAGCTAAAATGGTCTAAATTAGTACCGCAAAAATGGCGAAATAGAGTCAATCAACATTGTAGGGTTGAAAATAAAAATTTAATCAAACGGGATTCATCTGAAAGAGAGGAAAAGGTTTCGTTATTGCTAAATAAAAACGATCATTTAAAAAAAATGTATAGATATGATCTTTTAGCATATCAATCGATTTATTATGAAGATAAGAAGGACTCATATAATTACAACATACATAAACCGAAATTTGTTGATATGGGGGGGAGTATCCCTATTACAAATTTTATAAGAAAAGATTATTTTATGTATATAAAAAATCCAGATAGAAAATTTTTTGATACGAAAGGTCTTTTTTATCTCAAAATTAATAAAGATAAAGAAATCAACCCATCCAATCAAAAGGGTTTCTTTTCTTTTTTTGATTGGATGGGAATGAATGAAGAAAGACTAAATCGTCCTGTATCGAAGCCGATACCTTGGTTATTCCCACAATTTGAGTTATTTTTTAATGTATATAAAATGAAACCGGGGTTTATACCAATTCATTCACTTATTTTTCATTTTAATGAAGATGTTAGTAAAAATAAAAATATCACTAAAAATAAAAAAGGGGATCTTATACTATCAAATGAAAAAGAAAACCAATATTTTGAATTAGAGAATCAAGAAGAAAAAAAAATCATAGGTCAAAGAGATCTCGCATCAGATGCCCAAAACCGAGGGAACCCTGAATCTGTTTTCTCAAACCAACAAAAATATATGGAAGAACTTTATACGAAATCAGATATGAAAATGGGTAGAACGAAAAATCAACCCAAAAGCATTTGGACTTGGGAAATAGACTTAGATGCGTTCATGAAAGGATCTTTTGCTTTGCAATTGAAATGGCTGCTTAGTCCTTTGACTATGGAATTATTCGATTATGCGCTGTCCGTACTTGAATGGGAAAAGGAAAGCAGAATGACAACAAAGTTTGGTTTCGGCTTTATTAAGAAGGAGGAGTTAACTCTGGATCCAATGCTAATCCGGGATTTTAATCTTTCAAAAATCCTAAAAGAGGGAATATTTATTATCGAACCCGTTCGTATACCTGTAAAACATAATGTAGAATTTATTATGTATCAAACCATAAGGATTTCTTTAGTTCATGAGATTAAACAAAAAAAGAATCAAAAAAGATACAGAGAAAATATGGATAAGAATCATTTTGAGGAATCGATTGCAAGACATCAAATGATGACGAAAAATAGAAACAAAAATCATTATGATTTGCTTGTTCCTGAAAATATTTTCTCGTCTAGACGGCGTAGAGAATTGAGAATTCTAAGTTGTTTCAATTCAAGGAATAGTAATTGTGTGGATAAAAATGCAGTCTTTTGCAATGGGAACAAGGTAAAAACCTGTGGTCAATTTTTGGATGAAAGCAAAGATCTTGATAGAGATAAAATTAAATTAATTAAATTAAAATTATTTCTTTGGCCCAATTATCGATTAGAAGATTTAGCTTGTATGAATCGCTATTGGTTTGATACTAATAATGGTAGTCGTTTCAGTATGTTAAGGATACATATGTATCCACGATTGCAAATTGATTGATGATACAATTGTCTTATATATCCCCTACCATATATATATCGGGTGGATAAATAGCGGCGCATATGCCTTGTCTTACATCCTTTTTTGATACATGAATACTAATTCAATGACGTATCAATTAGATCATAAAATGAATCAATAAGGAAATTCGTATTGATTATTGTGTATACCAGATCAAAATACCTCGCATTATTATTACTGTTACTGATCAGTAAAATTCATATTCGTAAAATAAAAAAAGTAAATTAATAAAAAAATTAATGCATAGAATAAATACAAAAAAAGATAAGAAGAAATGCGGCCCCCACCTACATACTTGAGACCTTCTCCTAAAAAAAAACTTGCAACACCCAATCCATTTGGAGTTCCATCAATTACTCGTCTGTCAAAAAAATTAACTAGTTCGGACAATCCTCTTACACTACGAATTATGTATACTGTATAAAAAGCATCTATGTAACCACGATGATGGGCCCAATCATATATTACATTTTGAATTTTGTCAAAAAAAAAACCGTTTGGATGCCTTTTTGCAAAAAAATTAATTACGAAAAAATTTTGTAAGGACGAATAAATGGGTTTATATAAAAAAGACGCTATAACAATTCCAGAATAAGCTATACTAACCGAAAGGGTTGCATTTATCACAAATTCAGACCAATCAAAAATTTTTTTATTATTGAATTTTTGCTGTAAAAGGTTTACAGGTGGGGTTAACCATTTGGACACTATATCCAGATCTATGCCTTCTTGATTGAAAGGAATTCCTAGGAATCCAATGAACAAAGTAAATAAAATCAATACCAGCAGAGGGAATAACATAGTATTACCCGATTCGTGAGGGTATAGCGCAATTTTTTTATTGTCCCAATTATTAATAATAAGAAAGGATTGCATCGTTTTTTTTCTATTTTCGTGTGGATTCTTAGAAAAACTTTCGTTATTTTTTATCGGTAATAAAGGAAAATTTTTGTTAATAGGTTTCATCCCGTCTTGGCCCCATAAGGATATTGAATAGAAGGAACTGCTTTTTTTTCCATTGTAATTTTGAAAATTAACGTTTAAATGACCTTCAAACGTAAGTAAATAGATGCGAAACATATAAAATGCAGTTAATCCTGCTGTAGCCCAGGCTATGATTGCGAAAGTTGGTGAATACAACCAAGTATCATTAAGAATTTCATCTTTTGACCAAAAACAAGCAAGGGGTGGAATACCAGAAAGAGAAAGTGTACCTAATAAAAAAGCGGTTTTTGTAATTGGCACGTGTTTTTTTAACCCCCCCATAAAAACCATATTCTGGCTTTTATCTGGAGAATACCCAACAATAGCTTCCATAGAATGAATAATGGATCCAGATCCTAAAAACAATAATGCTTTTGAATAAGCATGAGTAATCAAATGAAATAAAGCAGCTCGATAAGACCCCATACCTAGAGCTAACATCATATACCCCAATTGAGACATTGTAGAATAAGCTAAACTTCTCTTAATGTCTTTTTGAGCAAGAGCTAAAGTCGCTCCTAAAATTACTGTTATTATACCTATAAAAGCGATTAGATGTAGTATGGAAGGGATGACTATCAAAAGAGGAAAAAGTCGAGCGACAAGAAAAATCCCCGCTGCTACCATAGTAGCAGCATGTATAAGAGCAGAAATAGGAGTAGGCCCTTCCATAGCATCAGGTAACCATACATGAAGTGGGAATTGGGCGGATTTGGCAACCGCACCAGCAAATAATAAGAAAGTACATACAGTTCCAACTAAAAAATTGACTTCATTATTATAAATCGAAATATTGAATATTTCGAACAAATCTCGAAATTCAAAACTGCCCGTTAGCCAATAAAGACCTAAAATTCCTAATAATAAACCAAAATCCCCTACACGATTAGTTACAAACGCTTTTTGACAAGCATTTGCTGCAACAGGTCGTGTAAACCAAAAACCTATTAATAGATACGAACACATTCCAACTAATTCCCAAAAAAAATAAATTTGTATTAAATTTGAACTAGTAACTAATCCAAGCATAGAAGTATTGAAAAAGCTCAGATAAGCAAAAAATCTCAAATATCCCTGATCATGAGACATATAATTGTCACTATAAATAAGAACAAGAATACCAACAGTAGTGATTAACAGTGACATAATAGAAGTAAGTGGATCAACCAAATAACCGAACTCTAAAGAAAAATCATTATTGATGATCCAAGACCACACAGATTGATAGATAGAACTACTATTTATTTGCTGAATAGACAATTTCATTGAAAAAAGCATAACTATACTTAACAACAAAATACTAGGAAAAGCCCACATCCGACGAAGATTTTTTGTTGTTTTCGGAAAAACAAGAAGCCCTGCTCCGATTAACAAAGGAACTGTAAGTGGAATAAAAGGTATGATCCATGCATATTGGTATATATGTTCCATAAAAAATAAAATTTGATTTTAGCTTCACCGATTCTTACCTCTTTCAAAAGAGTTCAATAAAAAAATGAAGATATGCAATAATATAATTTTCTTTCTATTTGAAATCTAAGAAAAAACATTTTATTAATATTCAACCCAAGAAGTTCGAATTGGTCAAATGACAAAATAAAAGTAAATACTTAGTTATTAAATCAACTATTTAAACCTATGAATAGAGAGAATATCAACAATTTAGACTTTCCATTTTTCTTTTGAGAAATCCCCCGAGAGGAATCTACTCAAATTCATAACCTAATTTAAGTCAAAAATTGGGAACTATTTCAATTTGTTTATTGTAGTTTAGTCGGAATCAGTTATTAGTACTCTGCAAAACTCTTTGATTGATTGTCTTCTATTACAAAGCCAAGACTTTACTTTCGACTTTACATAACATAAAATAGAAAAAAATGATAAAAATATATCAAATCATGTCTACTTTAACTAAAGAATATGTTTATTACATGACATGTAAATAACATGTTAAATAAAAGTAACCTAGCACAAATATACAATACATAACTAGAAGTCTAAAGTTTGTTTATTGATTTTCTTTGTTACGGTACAGCGTATTCTATAAAGAGAAATTTGAATAAGAAAAATAGAAAAAACGGGAGTCTATCATAATATGTAATTTTCATATATATCTCATTTTCTAAAAAAACTTAGAAGAGAAAAAGGACCTAGAACTAACAAAAATAGGACAGAAAGATTCCTTTGCTTTGAACAATAGATGTCTTTCACATCCAACTATAACACTGAATAACCTAGTTTATTTAAAAAATGGCAGTTCCAAAAAAGCGTACTTCAATTTCAAAAAAGCGTATTCGTAAAAATATTTGGAAAAGAAAAGGACATTCGGCAGCATTAAAAGCTTTTTCGTTAGCGAAATCTCTTTATACCGGTAATTCAAAAAGTTTTTTTATACGAAAAATAAGTAATCAAATGTTAGAATAATCTGAATCGATCTAACTCAAAAAAACTTCTACAAAATTTCCTTTACAAAGCATTTTAATTCTAAATTCTAAATAATTAATGCTTTGTATTCATTAATTTTTTTGATCAGCATGAAATAGACCTTGCTTCTCTCTTATGATAGGTAAGCTAAGCCCTTCTTTTATTTAGTATATTTTTTCGGTTATGGGATGGGGATTCTTACTTTCCCCATCAACCGATCAATCGCAATACCCAATAAAAAATGAAAGGAGTTTTATATCGACGGAAGAGCAAACAAAAAATCTTTAGTTAAAAAAGGATCCTTAATAGAATGGGTTCAATTCAAAACTTTCCCTCCCCGATTCATTATGTCTCAAAATTGTTATATATCTTCTTTTTTATTTCACTTGGATTATATCTTTATAACTTTTTAAAAGTACTATTGTATATATTCATATATTCCTTTTCCTTAGAAAAGAAAAATTTTTAATGTTTTTTATTTTATAAAAAAATCGCCATTGAATTGACTCTTTAAATCTCGACTATTAAAGATAAATAGGCTATTATATATTATTATTTCAAACAAGCCGCTATGGTGAAATTGGTAGACACGCTGCTCTTAGGAAGCAGTGCTAGAGCATCTCGGTTCGAGTCCGAGTAGCGGCACAGCATTTGAGAAATTCGCAAAAGGATTCGAATAGTTCTAGAATGAATAATAAGCATCACAATGAGATTTATTTCGTTCGGAATTTAGATTTCATGCTTTGTAATTGCGGGATATCTTTTTTTTTATTCTTATGATACTTTTCACTTTAGAGCATCTTTTCAATCATATTTCCTTCTCGATCGTTTCCATTGTAATTACAATTCATTTAATAACTTTAGTAGGCAACGAAATAGTAGAACTAGATGATTCATTAGAAAAGGGTATGATACTTACTTTTTCCTGTATAACAGGATTGTTAGGCATTCGGTGGATTTATTCGGGGCATTTCCCGTTAAGTGATTTATATGAATCATTAATCTTCCTTTCATGGAGTTTTTATATTATTCATATGATTCCTTATTTTAAAAAACTTAAAAAATTTGTAAGTGCAATAACGGCGCCCGGTGCTATTTTTACCCAGAGCTTTGCTACTTCGGGCTTTTTAGTTCAAATGAAGCAATCCACAATATTAGTACCAGCTCTCCAATCCCAGTGGTTAATGATGCATGTAAGTATGATGATATTGGCTTATGCAGCCCTTTTGTGTGGATCATTATTATCAGTAGCCCTTCTAGTCATTATATTTCAAAACAATATAAGTCTTTTTGGTAAAAAAAAGCTTTTATTAAACGAGTCTTTGTTCTTTGGGAAGATACAACACATGAATAAAGAAAACAAAATTTTCCAAAGCATTTATCTCTTTTCTCTTAGGAATTATTATAGGTCCCAGTTAATTGAACAATTTGATCGTTGGAGTTTCCGTGTTATTAGTCTAGGCTTTCTCTTTTTAACCATAGGTATTCTTTCAGGAGCAGTATGGGCTAATGAAGCGTGGGGATCGTATTGGAATTGGGACCCAAAGGAAACGTGGGCATTCATTACTTGGACCATATTCGCGATTTTTTTGCATATTAAAACAAATAGAAATTTAAAAAGTGAAAATTCTGCAATTGTGGCTTCTATAGGATTTCTTATAATTTGGATATGCTATTTTGGGGTCAATCTATTAGGAATAGGATTACATAGTTATGGTTCGTTTCTATTAAAAAGCACTTGAATTATTGAAGAAAAGACCTAACCTGACGAATACAACCGCAGAACAAAGTATATACCATATATATATAAAAAGAAGCAAGCCTCGTCGAGAACCATTTCAATCAATTAGTATAGTGATTGAAATGGTTCTCACAAACGTCAAACTATCCAATTTTAATTCCAATTCGTTTTTTGCGTGACGTAAAAAAGTTTTTTAAAATGAAAACTATCTATAAAAAAAAATTCGATAGGATAGCTTCTACCTTCTCAACCGATAGTGAGAGAACGAAATCGGGGTAAATACCAATACCTATTACTGGTAGAAAGATAGTGAGTGAAACAAATAACTCTCGCGGACCAGAATCAAAAAAAGAAGAGTTTGCACTATTTAATAACTTGTATCCATAGAACATTTGGCGTAACATAGATAATAAATAAATAGGAGTTAATATCATTCCAATTGCCATGCCAAAAGTAATTAGGACTTTTGACATTAAAAAAACTTTTTGACTGGTAATTATTCCAAAAAAGACTATTAATTCGGCAAAAAAACCACTCATGCCCGGTAACGCAAGGGAAGCCATAGAAAAAGTACTGAAGAGTGTGAATATTTTTGGCATTGAAATGGCTATTCCGCCAATTTCGTCAAGATAAACAAGACGTATTCTATCATAACTAGTTCCTGCTAGGAAAAAAAGCGCAGCACCAATAAATCCATGAGAGATTATTTGTAAAATGGCCCCGTTGAATCCTGTATCAGTTATAGAACCAATTCCGATAATTATGAAACCCATATGAGATACAGAGGAATATGCTATTCTTTTTTTTAAATTACGTTGCCCCGAAGATGCTGAAGCTGCATAGATTATTTGTATTGTGCCTGCTATCATCAACCAAGGAGAAAATATAGAATGAGCGTGAGGTAATAATTCCATATTGATCCGAACTAATCCATATGCTCCCATTTTTAATAGTATTCCGGCTAAAAGCATACAAGTACTGTAATGTGCTTCTCCGTGGGTATCTGGTAACCATGTATGTAGAGGTATAATCGGCGATTTGACAGCAAAAGCAATAAGAAATCCAATATAGAATATTATTTCTAATCCCACAGGATACGATTGATTAGCTAACGTTTCCAAATTTAATGTTGGTTCATTAGAACCATACAACCCAATGCCCAAAACTCCCATTAACATAAAAACGGAACCCCCTGCAGTGTACAAAATAAACTTTGTAGCTGAGTATAGACGTTTTTTTCCTCCCCATACGGATAAAAGTAGATAAACGGGAATTAATTCCAATTCCCACATTAGGAAAAAAAGTAAAAGGTCTCGAGAAGAAAATAATCCTATTTGACCACTATACATTGCTAACATCAAGAAATGGAATAATCGGGAATCCCGAGTAATCGGCCAAGCCGCTAAAGTAGCTAAAGTTGTGATGAATCCCGTCAGTAAAACAGGTCCTATAGAAAGCCCGTCTATTCCCAATCTCCAGTGGAAATCAAAAAAGTGAATCCAGTTATAATCTTCGGTCAGTTGTATTAATGGGTCGTCTGGCTGGAAATGATAACAGAATACATAGATTGTTAGTAGAAATTCTAATATACATATACACATAGTATACCATCTAATTACTTTATTGCCCCTATGAGGGAGAAAGAAAATTAATGAACCCGCAAATATAGGCAAAACTACAATTAAGGTTAACCAAGGAAAATAATTCATGGTAAAGACAAAATACACTTGGACTAAAAAACCCGTACTCGAATAAGTCGAAAAGAAGATATATATATTTTTCATTTCAGTCCGAGCGCGGGTTTTTGTCGGTAAACAAAAATCAAATGGATTCGAGTGGAGTTTTCAAGTGGAGTTTTATGGAACGTATTAATAAGCTAGGCCCATACTGCGGGTTGTTTCATGCCATAAATAAACCCGAACACTCAAAAAATCGGTTGGACAGGCGGATTCACATCTCTTACAACCAACGCAGTCCTCTGTTCTTGGGGCGGAAGCTATTTGTTTAGCTTTACACCCGTCCCAAGGTATCATTTCTAATACATCTGTGGGACAGGCTCGAACACATTGAGTACATCCTATACATGTATCATAAACCTTTACGGAATGTGACATTGGATTTATACCTTTTTTTGAATCTCATAAATTTTCGATCTAGTAGAATCCTGTATTGTATGTAAATTTATTTTATATTTAAAGACCAGACGAATCGATGATTCACCAGAATTTGTCAAATCAACTTTTCTGGGTCAGTTTAGAAAAGAGGTACAAAATGCTTTGATTTCTTCTTTTTTTGAAGATTCTACATCACTAGTAATCGAATTTGAATTGATAACTCTTCCAATTTCTATAATAATAATATTACTACTACTTATTCAACAAATTTGATTGATTAATACGAGTGGATTTTCTGTTACGATAAATTGCCGAAACAATAGCCGGCCCAATAGCTGCTTCAGCGGCTGCAATCGCAATAACAAAAATGGAGAAAATGTTTCCTTTCAATTGACGACTATCAAAAAAGTCAGAAAATGTTACAAAATTTAGATTCACCGCATTCAATATAAGTTCCAGACACATAAGAGCTCTAACTAAATTTCGGCTTGTGATTAATCCATAGATACCGATAGAAAATAAATAGGCACTCAAAACAAGTACATGTTCAAGCATCATTGAGCCACTCCTTGTCAATCTGGATTTATTTCATTTCAATATGAACAAGAATTGAATTCACTCGAATATAACAAACAAATACAGAGCAAAAAGGGATGTTAGTAATAGATTGACTTTTCTATTTTATATTATACATAAATTAAAATAGAATTGAATGGATACAATAAAACAGAAACAGAATAAAGTTTGCTTTGGAGGGATGCTTTTCAAGATTTTTAATTTTATTGACGGGCCACGGCAATTGCACCTATCAAAGCAACTAAAAGAATTATAGAAATGAGTTCAAACGGGAGAAAAAAATCTGTTGATAAATGAATTCCAATTTGTTGACTATTATTTATCAAATCTTGTTCTATAATCTGGTTGAATTTTGTAGTCCAAATAATTCCGTACCAGGACGTATTTAGAATAGTAGTAATTAATAAAAAAAAAATACTGGTACAAACTAACAAAGTAATTCCGTCCCCAAGAGTCCAAAGACGAAAATTTTTGTCATACTCTAACCCGGTGATGAACATTACAGCAAATATAATTAAAACATTTATAGCTCCTACGTAAATAAGGAGTTGCGCAGAAGCTACAAACTGAGAGTTTGCTAGAATATAGAATAAAGATATACAAACAAGAACCAATCCCAACGAAAAAGCAGAAAAAATGGGATTGGTAAATAATATCACCCCCAGGCCTCCTAATATAAGACCTGATCCCAGAAAGACTAAAAGAAAATCATGTATTGGTCCAGGTAAATCCATTCGATTAAAAAAAAGATATAAAAATCGGACTCTTTCATGATCTTATTGAACTGACCGGGAGAAACTAAGTTAAGTGAATCTATTTGAATGCAATTCTAGTGGATGCAAATTAATGTAGGTGAAGTTAATAGACTAATCGCGTTCTTTATCTGAAAGGCTAGTTCGAATCTAGTTGAAACCATTACATTCAAAACAATTTCCAAGCAAATCTTCAATTTTCATGAACCAATCAGATCACTAGTTGTTATTGTTAGTTCTTTTTCTTTGTCTTATTAAAAATTGAAAATATCTTAGTAATAAAAACTAGGGTTCTTGAATCAAGGTATTTCTTTATTTTTTATTGAATTGAGGCCAATTCAAGATAGTTCGAGTTGTGTAATCGTCAATTGTTGATATTGGTAAACGGCCTAAAGCAATTTGATTATAATTTAATTCATGACGATCATATGTAGAAAGCTCGTATTCTTCAGTCATTGATAAACAATTTGTTGGGCAATACTCAACGCAATTACCACAAAATATACAGATTCCGAAATCAATACTGTAATTAAGTAACCGTTTCTTTCGAATATTAGTTTCCAATTTCCAATCTACAACAGGTAGATCTATAGGGCATACACGAACACATACCTCACAAGCAATGCATTTATCGAATTCAAAGTGGATTCGACCACGAAAACGTTCTGATGTGATCAATTTTTCATAAGGGTATTGAATAGTTACAGGTAAACGATTGGCGTGGGATAAGGTAATCTGAAAACCTTGACCAATGTACCTAGCCGCCCGTACTGTTTGTTGACCATAATTCAGGAACCCAGTTAGCATAGGGAACATATCCTAAATATCGATAATTTTTTTTGTTTCTTTCTCTTGTTTGGGACAAGTTATCAATCTAGTTACTACTGAATAGAAAAATTTCTACTTTGCTTATATTATAGTGAAAGGAGTTGGGAAGACGTTGTTAATAATAAATTACCTAAAGAAATAGGTAAAAGGAATTTCCATCCAAGATTTAATAATTGGTCCATTCTCAGTCTAGGTAACGTCCATCTTGTTGTGATAGAAATGAACAATAACAAAAAAGTTTTCACTAATGTAATGAAAATACCAATTGTTGTTTCAAAGACTCCATCCCTTGCATTTATTCCAAAAAGGTCAGGAACGGATATGTACGGAATCGATAAATTCCAGCCTCCCAAGTAAAGAATTGTTACAAATAATGAAGAAACTAATAGATTTAGATAGGAAGCAACATAAAATAAACCAAATTTAATACCCGAATATTCTGTTTGATAACCTGCTACTAATTCTTCCTCTGCTTCTGGTAAATCAAAAGGCAACCTTTCACATTCAGCTAGAGAAGAAATTATAAAAACGAGAAATCCTATAGGTTGACGCCACAAATTCCACCCCCACAAACCGTATTTGGACTGTGCCTCAACTATATCAACTGTACTTAAACTGTTAGATAATTCTAGTCGGTGATAAGATCACTGTTATCAGCGCTATTACAGAACCGTACATGAGATTTTCACCTCATACGGCTCCTCGCGGGTCCCACATAAATCTAAGGACTGCTTCGATATTCTTTAATCTTGATATTTTTATAGGCTAAATAGAGTCAAAAGTAATCGAAAGGTCCCGAATTAGACCAACGGAATTCTGTCTGCTATACTAAACGGCTTCTGAATTTATCTCATCCTTTACTTCGGTTTTTTTATTGAGACTTAATTTTAACCCTTCAGAAAAAATATTTTTCGAACTAATAACAGATAGCTCGCCCTATTTTGCTTACGAAAAAAAATTAACACGAAGACGGCAAAAAGAATCAAAAATTTTTCAATTACATTCTTTCTATTTTTTTTTCTTTTTTGGCCAAAAAAAGAAGTAAAGGATTACTTCGTTCCCGATAGTCATTCACTTTAGCGGTGGATAGCGGCCTACTCTGGATCGGAATTCTGGGGAGTACTACTTGATCATTTCTACTAATTTAAAGCCCCAATCCGTATTTCGTTTATGTGGAATTTTTTCCGATAACTTAGAAAATCCCTATTAATTACTAATCCTTTGTGTACCTTGGTGTTCCTAACCATCCACTCAGTTTTGCTCAATCTCTTCGACAGTTCGTGTCAATAGATATAAACGATAGCACGAACCCCAAAGAATCCGTCTATTTAACCCGCTTCAAGCCATGATAACAAATCAATCTGGCTTGGGGTAAATAGTTTTTCTTTACTGCTTCTATTTGCTTATATTAACCTTTGGTGTAATTCTTGTACATAGGAAATGAGACTCAATCTTTTTACTGCGAATTTCGAAGCTGTTTTCTTTCGCTCATCTAACTATCTGGTTTAGTTCATTCTTAGAAAAACTCTCGAAATAAAAAAATTGTGGAAAATTTAAGCCTCAACGAATCGCACGTAGAGATATTGATAACACAGAAAGAGTTAATGGTATTTCATAACTAATAGATTGGGCAGCAGCCCGTAGACCACCTAAAAAAGAATATTTATTATTTGATCCATATCCTGACATAAGAAGTCCAATGGGAGCAATACTTGAAATGGCGATCCATAAAAAAACACCATTACTGAGATCGACTAGAATAAGTTGATAGCTAAAAGGAATTACTGAATAACTTAGTATAATGGATATGACTGCTATGGAGGGTCCAACACTAAATAAACTTCTATCTCCTCTTGAGGGAAGAAGGTTCTCTTTAAAAAGTAGTTTTGTTCCATCTGCTAAAGCTTGCAGAATTCCCAAGGGGCCGGCATATTCAGGCCCAATACGTTGTTGTATCCCTGCAGATATTTCTCTTTCTAACCATACAATTACTAGGACACCTATTGTGATTCCCAAAATAAGAATCAAAATAGGTACAAGCATCCATATAGCCCCATAGATTTCTTTTAAGGATTCCAATATCGAAAAAGAGTTGATAGCGTGTACTCCTGTTGTATCAATTATCATTTCAACGATCAATTTCTCCCATAATGATATCTATGCTACCTAGTATTGTCATAATATCAGCCAATTTCATTCCTTTAACTAACTGAGGAAGAATTTGTAAATTGATAAAACCAGGCGGGCGAATTTTCCATCTCCATGGAAAAGCACTCTGATCTCCTATCAAATAAATTCCCAATTCGCCCTTTGGCGCCTCGATTCTTACATAAAGTTCCTGTCTCGATAACTCAAAAGCGGGAGCCGGCTTTTTACTAATGAATCGATATTCAAAGTTATTCCACTCAGGATCTTTTATTCTATTAAAGCGCCGGATTTCCAAATTTTCATAGGGCCCCCCCGGAATTCCTTCTAGAGCTTGCTGAATAATTTTTACGGATTCCACCATTTCACCAATTCGGATTAAATAACGAGCTAAGGAATCGCCCTCTTTCTGCCATTGAACTTCCCAATTAAATTCTTCATAACATTCATAATTATCAACTTTACGAAGATCCCATTGTATTCCGGAAGCCCGTAACATCGGCCCTGACAACCCCCAATTTATTGCCTCTTCTCCGCCAATAATGCCCACCCCCTCAACTCGTTCTAAAAAAATAGGATTTCGCGTAATAAGCTTTTGATATTCAGCAATTGCTGTTAAAAAATACTCACAGAAATCTAAACATTTATCTACCCAGCCGTAAGGTAGATCGGCAGCGACTCCTCCGATGCGAAAATAATTATGCATCATTCTCATGCCAGTGGCAGCTTCGAATAGATCATATATCAATTCTCTTTCTCTGAAAATGTAGAAGAAGGGGGTTTGTGCCCCAATATCCGCCATAAAGGGTCCAAGCCATAACAAATGAGAAGCTATACGACTTAACTCCAACATAATAACTCGAATATAGCTAGCCCTTTGCGGTACTTGAATATTTCCTAATTGCTCTGGTGCATTTATAGTTATTGCTTCTGTGAACATAGTAGCTAAATAATCCCAACGTGTTACATAAGGCAAATATTGTATAATTGTTCGGTTTTCCGCAATTTTTTCCATTCCTCTGTGCAAATAACCCACAATGGGTTCACAGTCAATAACATCTTCACCATCTAAAGTAACAATGAGTCGAAGAACGCCGTGCATTGATGGGTGGTGAGGCCCCATATTGACTATCATTAGATCTTTTCTTGTAACTGGTCCAGTCATAAGTTTTTTCCTTATTTATTCTTCCATGAATTGCTGAAAACTAAAAAAAATTCATTCAAATTGAAGATCGAATAAATCAAAGAAAATTATTGTTCAAATTAACGTTTTTTTATCGCTCGGATATTCAATTGGCTGATTAATTCATTATAGCGTATTCTATTTTTTATTGAAAAATAAGCCAGAAGTCGTTGACGTTTTCCCAAAATTTTCCGTAGGCCTCTCTGAGATGAATAGTCTTTTTTGTGTAATTCCAAATGTGAGCTAAGTCTCCGTATCTTATTGGTGAAACAGAATACTTGAAATTCAACAGATCCTTTTTTTTCTTCTTGCAAAATTACTGACATGAATGCAGTTTTTGTCATAACTATACTAAAGAATAAATATATATTATATAACTTCGTCAATTTTTTTATTAATTTACTTTTTTTATTTTACGAATATGAATATGAATTTTACTGATCAGTAATAATAATGCGAGGTATTTTGATCTGGTATACACAATAATCAATACGAATTTCCTTATTGATTCATTTTATGATCTAATTGATACGTCATTGAATTAGTATTCATGT